CAATATTTATCACTATTAAATTAGTTCTATTTTTAGATATTCAGAAAGAAAAAAAAGAATATATTATTAGATATGATAGTCTGAGATAGCTAAATTACTTCCATTTTCTAGAGATTCTTTTTTTATATATTATTTTATATTATTTCTATTTGATTCTATATTATCTAGGAATGATTCGTTCTAGCTAATGAGACATTCTTCCGCTTTCATTCATAAGGATAGAAGTAGTAAATGCGGAAATTAAGACGACAAAAAATCGACCGTTCAAGTATGCAAAAGGTTCCGGGAAGAGTGGCAGAAGAGTGGCAGATAAAGATATATATATATATCTTATATATATATCAATCTATATTGAATTGTGTATAGAGAAATGATAAAATCTTATTTAGTCTTAGTCTTGGTTGGACCAAACCGAATAAGGGTTTCCTAGCGAGGATTGGTAAGAAATCAAAGAGGAGAAAACACTTTTTCGGGATAGGAATCCGTATCTAATCAATTCAGGATCTAATTAACTCAAGGGTTCTAGTAGAAATAAAAGAAAAGGCGGAGCGACCTTACAATAAACTACTAATCTAAAAACAAAAGAAAAGGGGGGTATGGCGAAATTGGTAGACGCTACGGACTTAATTGGATTGAGCCTTGGTATGGAAACCTACTAAGTGCTAATTTTCAAATTCAGAGAAACCCTGGAATTAATAAAAGGGGCAATCCTGAGCCAAATCCTAGAAAAAAAAGCAAAAAGAAAGGCTCAGAAAGAAAAAAAGGATAGGTGCAGAGACTCAACGGAAGCTGTTCTAACAAATGGAGTTGATTGCGTTGGTAAAGAAACCTTTTCACCAAAAATTCCGAAAGGATGAAAAAGAAAGGTATATATAAACTGTATCAAATGATTCACCCACAGCCTGTGGATCTTTTCACGAACTGATTAATCGGACGAGAATAAAGAGAGAGTCCCGTTCTGCATGTCAATACCGACAACAATGAAATTTATAGTGAGAGGAAAATCCGTCGACTTTAAAAATCATGAGGGTTCAAGTCCCTCTACCCCCAAAAAGCCTATTTAACTTCCCCGACCCTTTTGCTTATCCACCTTTTTGTTTTGTTAGAGGTTGAAAATTCCTGATGCACCCACCCTATATCTATATTCTATTCGTATTTGATTCGTTTATAAATATATCTGGGCAGAAATGCCTAATAGTATATAGAAATGTAGTCTATATAAATGAACATCTTTGAGAAAAAACTCAATTGGAACGAAATCCGTACCATTCCGCATACTGAAATTTACAAAGTTTTTAAGACCCAAGAGCTTCTAGGACCTAGATAAAACTTTGTAACCTTCTTGCGTACTGTTAATTGACAAAGACCCCATCCTCTACTAAAATAAGGATGCTACATTGGGACTGGTCGGGATAGCTCAGCTGGTAGAGCAGAGGACTGAAAATCCTCGTGTCACCAGTTCAAATCTGGTTCCTGGCACATGATTAAATTGGTCGAGTTTGTTTTACATAAATTATAAATTAATTGATATGAATCGGCATCCATATTTATTTATAGCATAGTTTAACTAAGAATCCATATTTTTTTGATTCATCTTGACGAGATATACCCCATCTATTTTCTATTTTATAGATGGGTCGAATTAAATAGTTAATACACAAGATTCAATTCAGATCCAAACAAATAGACTTCTATATCCTTTCATTTCTTTGTATTTTGTTTCCTATTTGATTTATTCATTGCTATCCACATAGCTTTCTAAAACTAAAATCTTCTAAGTCTAAGTAATGTGCGTCATACAAAACGAAGTCAAACTTTATGATGCAGAACTCTTTTGGTTCATCCTATTGTTTTTTGTTTTTGTTTCGGCTCGTATGAAATAAGTATCTTACAAACCAAATAACTGGGAGGTGAGAATCAATGAATTCCAAATTCTCCTTTTTGTTATCTTTTTTTTTGCCAGCCTATCGAGAATTCCCAAAAGAACCCCAAAATAGAAATGAGACTTCCATTATTCTGGTTAATTTAGAACAGAACGCACAACCTTTGAATTTTTTTAATTTTAATCAATCTTTTCAATTTTATAAGTGGAAAATTTATCTTAGTATTCAACGAGCGTCTTGGATTTCATAAAAAAGGGGGGAAATATAATCCTTACGTAAGGGCCACCCTATCCAACTTTCCGGCATTAAGATACGTTTCAAGCGTGGATGGGTATCATAAAAGATTCCCAGCATATCAAAAGATTCGCGTTCTTGAAAATCCACGCCTTTCCAAACCCAGAAGGCGGATGGAATCCTAGGATTCCTCCTCGAGGCAAATACTTTTATGCATACCTCTTCTGGGTGATCGACACCAAGCTCTATTCTCGTAAGATGATACACACTAGCCAAGAGCCCGCCCGGTGCTACATCATAGGCACATTGGGAGCGTAGATAATTGTAACCATATACATATAAAATGACAGCAATGGAATGCCAATCCCCAGGCTTTATTTGTA